CTATGTTATAGAGTATATAACTTCTATCATAGGGATCAATTTCTAGTCGCATAGCTTCATAATAATTCTGTAAAGCTTCCGCATAATTTCCTTCGGATTGAGCCGACATCCGTTGCGGTCGTCTTCGATTCAAAGAATCTCCGTTCCAGAACCGTACGTGAGATTTTCATCTCATACGGCTCCTCCTTTTTTATGTGCATAATGAGAATAATACATGGAATCATCAAAAAAGATTGAAATAATTTCATTATGAACCGAACGGGGCTAGTGTTTTTACAAGAAATCTCTAACCAACCTTCCTGTAAAAGATCTTTTCTTAACATCAAGTATCTTGGTACTAGATAAAAATGATAACTCTAACAATTTCTTTGTTCTTAACACCCCTTAATTTCCGGGAATTAGTCACTTCAACAGTCTTCGATGGTTATACGGGTATCCAAAATACGAACGAGATGGATATTTGTTGTACCAACCATTCTTGTTAATCCCGATTCCGATAAAGAAAAGGTATAATTTATAACAAAGTTTTCGTATTGTTGATTCCTAGGCGTAGTGCTTCTTCCCCTATGCTGCCTATTGGTACTAGTGAAGTAGGGTTGACCTAACCCATAGGTCATAGGTGTAACCTTTCGCTCAATACTAGAATCTAAAATTGAAGCATCTGAGGCTGCATTAATCGGGGATACACGACAGAAGGAATTGTTTTATTTACAAACTTCACCTTCACAATAAGCGTAGATTTATTTCAATAATCTTTTTATTTCTCTCCCAAATAATGTATCTTTCTCCGAAGACTGAAATCGGTAAAGAAAAAAAACATCAAATCGCACCATCTCTGTAATAGGTGAATGCCTCTTTTTCTCCTGAAGTTGTCGGAATTATTCGTAATAAGATATTGGCTACAATTGAAAAGGTCTTATCAATAAAATTTCCATTTATCCGAGATCTGGGCATAGGTAGCAGTCCATTCTATAATTTCTTTTACTTACCTCTTGTGGGAAAATGATCCCACAAACAAAGAAATTGTACAGTACGAAATAACATAAAAAAAAGAATCAAAAAGAATCATTAAAAAAAAGGATATGACCTTCTATTCAAATTATTATTATTATTTTTGAAAGGAATCAATAAAAAAAATTAGATTTAATTTAATCCAAATGTAGTAGTATAAGAATGAAAGGAACTATTCCGATTTTATCAAAGTTAAAGAATCAAAGAATTTATCTTACAGATTAGGATAATTAGAGAAATTTTAATTGATATGCTCCAAAGAGTAAAAAGACTCGAATGATCATTCTATGATGAACCGTCTGTTTTGTGTTGTGTGCATTACATAGTGGGTATACACTATAACAATCAAATATAAAAATTCCTGTGATGATTCATTAATTTGGAATAGATCCATAGGGGTAAGGAGTTATTATTGAAAAATCTAAAACTGGAAAAGAATTTTAGAAGTTTTATGAACATGGAATCATCGTCTAAAAAACGAAATATAACCATGATTTATAAATAGAATCATGATCTAAAAGAAAAGTATCCATTAAACATAGTTTAAAAAAAAATAGATCAATTGATTCGTTCTAATTCATTGATTTAATTTGGTATAAATATTGTAAGTAAAAAGAATAACTATTGGAAAAAGATGGGAGCGCCGTCTTCGCAAGAATGAAATGAATAGATATATATCTTTTTTTAACAGTTTTTCACAAAAAAAAAATCATTTTTATCCCCCCCCTTGAAGGAAGGGTTTTTCTTTGATGAAAAGTTTTCTATATTTTTTTATAGTTAGAATTGACTGTACGTACCTATCAAAAAATCTAATATGAATGACTCACTATTCACTCGATTTCTGGGCCATAATCATTATGTAGGAGAGATGGCCGAGTGGTTCAAGGCGTAGCATTGGAACTGCTATGTAGGCTTTTGTTTACCGAGGGTTCGAATCCCTCTCTTTCCGTACCTTTCACCTAATTCACCAATCTTATTAACGGCAATGTATCAAAGCAAATAACAATGGATACCATTATTCCAACGGTTAAGTTAGACCTTTCTTTTATTTTGATATAGATTCTTTATTCCTATGTTCCGCAGTACAGAAAATAAAATACTGGAAAGAGTAGACAACAGGGAATGAGAATCTCCCTACCGATCCGTGATCCATGAATGGGAGAAAAATCCCCGTATCAAACTCCTTACTTTGGTGGGGATTTTTGCTTAGGCGAAAAGGGAAAAATTGTCCGAACCCTTGTTTTATTGTTTTATTTTAATTAGGTTTAAGTCTGACGAGAATAATATTCTACAACCAGCAATTCATTTATTTTCAAACCGACCCATTGACTATCTATTATTTGATTGACTAATCCTTTATATTGGAATGGTTGAAGGGTCAAATGTTTTGGCAATTCCTCGCGGGGGGGTGAATCAAGATAATTTTGAATCAGAGCTCTAGATTTTTGTTCATCCCTCGCTGTAATAATATCGTGGGGTTTGCAGCGATAACTTGGTATATCTACTATACGACCATTAACTAAAATATGTCTATGGTTAACTAATTGGCGGGCTTGGGGAATAGTTGAAGCCATACCCAATCGAAAAAGGATGTTATCCAAACGCATTTCAAGTAATTGTAGTAAAACCTGACCTGTTGACCCTTTGGCTTTTCCGGCAATACGAACGTATTTAAGTAATTGTCGTTCTGTAAGACCATAATGAAAACGCAATTTTTGTTTTTCTTCTAAACGAATACGATATTGAGATTTTTTACTGGAACGTGATTGGTTTCTAAGATCGCTTCCGGCTTTAGGCCTTTTACTAGTTAGTCCCGGTAAAGCCCCCAGACGGCGTATTTTTTTGAAACGAGGCCCTCTGTAACGCGACATAAAGACTCCTTATTTTATTGAAATTTCATAAATTAAAACTAAACTAAATGATAATAAATAAAGCGAAATCTACTAAAGTATTGTACCACAAAGAATAATTAGATGAATTGTATAAATATCCGGACCTTATTGTATTTGTATATGTCTAAAAAAAACTAAAGATTCTTTTCTTGATTTGTTATACCGAGATCGAGCTCCTCTAATTTCTAATTGTAGGTTCCTACGACACGGTAGATCGGTGACTCTTGGAAAAAAAGGGGAAAGAATCCTTTTCAATATTCTTTGATTTCACATTATCAATTATGTTATGTAAAAAATCAAACAAATAAAGAAAAGCCTGCTATCGGAATCGAACCGATGACCATCGCATTACAAATGCGATGCTCTAACCTCTGAGCTAAGCGGGCTCACATAACAAAAATTGTACACATATAGGAATTTAGTAAACTACTGGGATCTTAATTATTAACTGTTCATTCTTAGTTTTCATAATGAATATAAATCTATAGAATTTAAAATAAATATTTGAATGAATAGATTATAGAACATAACGATTAATACTCTAAAAAGAATCTAATAATTCTAATTAGATCAATTAGAAATTTAATTAATTATTAATTAATATTAAAGTATTAATAAATTTACTTTTTTTTAGTCATTTTGAGTTATGTTCTAGAGGGTCTGCTTTAAGGAAATGAAAAGGAGAAGAATAAAATGAGAAAGAAGAAAGAGAAGGGTGTAATCGAGATAAATGCAATCCAGATCGTAATGAAAGATTCCTCTGTTTTCAGTCAGAAAAATAGAAGATAAGACGAAAAAAAAGAAAGAATCGACCGTTTGAGTATTTAAAATTACACGAGAAAAATGATAGAAAAGAAAGGAGTGCGTGTATAATATATATTGGTATATATACATCTATATTGAATTGCAGATACAGAAATGTTAGAATCATTTCTGATTGGACCAACACTAGATCTCCGATAGAGATGAAATGAGATAAACAATAAAAAAAAAAATAGGAGTAAACACGATTCGATAGAGGAATCGGTATCTAATACATCCAATGGTTCCGAAAAAACAATAACAGAATATAAATGAAAGGAAAAAAAGAAAAAGGAAAAAGAAAAAGGGGAGGAGGGGCATCATAATCATAATGAGATCCTAATTTTAAAACAACAAAACAAAAAATGGGGGATATGGCGAAATCGGTAGACGCTACGGACTTAATTGGATTGAGCCTTGGTATGGAAACCTACCAAGTGATAACTTTCAAATTCAGAGAAACCCTGGAATTAAAAATGGGCAATCCTGAGCCAAATCCTGTTTTCCCAAAACAAATAAAACAAATTTAAGGGTTCATAAAGCGAGAATAAAAAAGGATAGGTGCAGAGACTCAATGGAAGCTGTTCTAACAATTGGAGTTGACTTCGTTCCGTTAGTAAAGTAATCCTTCTATCAAAACTACAGAAAGGATGAAGGATAACCGTATATACATACGTATACGTCCTGAAATACTATCTCAAAAAATGAATGACGACCCGAATCTTTATTTCTTTTTTTATATTTATATAAAAACTGAATGAAAGAGTTGGTGTGAATCGATCCAAATTGAAGAAAGAATCGAATATTTATTAATCAAATTAGTTACTCCGCATAGTCTGATAGATCTTTTGAAGAACTAATTAATCGGACGAGAATAAAGATAGAGTCCCATTCTACATGTCAATACCGACAACAATGAAATTTATAGTAAGAGGAAAATCCGTCGACTTTATAAATCGTGAGGGTTCAAGTCCCTCTATCCCCAAACAAAACAAAAAAGGCCCGTTTGCCTCCGTAATTATTTACCCGAGCTGCTCTTTTCGTTAGCAGTTTAAAATTCGTTATGTTTCTCACAGATTCTACTCTTTTACAAATGGATCCAATTGGAAATTGTTCTTTCTTATTACAATATTTGGATATATTGTAATATATAATACACGTACAATTGAACATCTTTGAGTAAGGTATCCCCGCTTCAAATTTTAATGATTAACAATACATATCATCTCTGGTACTGTACTAAAACTTATAAAGTCTTTTTTTGAAGATACAAGAAATTTCAGGGTCTAGATAAAA